TAGGTCTACAAGAAGATGAGAAAATACGGAATTGTATCAAGAACTATGTACAAAAAAATAAGAGAATATCCCCAGGTTTCGAAGGAATTGGAATTGCACGAATAGAAATTCAAAAAAGAATCGATTTGATCCAGGTCATAATCTATATTGGGTTTCCAAATTTATTAATAGAGGGCCGAACGCGAGGGATCGAAGAATTACAGATGAATGTACAAAAAGAGTTTCATTCTGTGAACCGAAGACTCAATATTGCTATCACAAGAATTGAAAAACCTTATGGACACCCTAATATTCTTGCAGAATATATGGCTTCACAATTAAGAAATAGAGTTTCGTTTCGAAAGGCAATGAAAAGAGCTATTGAATTAACTGAACAAACAGATACAAAAGGAATTCAAATACAAATTGCAGGGCGTATCGACGGAAAAGAAATTGCACGTGTCGAATGGATCAGAGAAGGTAGGGTTCCTCTACAAACAATTCGTGCTAAAATAGATCATTGTTCCTATACAATTCGAACTATCCATGGAGTATTAGGCCTAAAAATTTGGATATTTGGGAACGAGGAATAATAGACCTTTTTTTATCTTGCCATTCTGTCCAGTGATAGAAGATAAAATTAGAAACTCTTTCTGTTTTTTTCCTTTTTCCGTTAAATCAAACAAAAATAAACAATTCTAATTCTATAAGGTTGAATAAAAAATAGATTAATCTTACTTTTGATATAATTGCTATGCTTAGTGTGTGACTCGTTAGTTTTTTCTTTAGAGTTTAAAGCTGGGCTTCAAAAAAAAAACTGACCCCCACTATGAACTTAATAACTATATAAAATAATAAAATAAGCGAAAAACTAATAACCAACTTATTGCTTCGTATTGTCGAGATCCCCCAAAACAGTCACTATATGACTGAATGACTGAATCAATTATATAGTTGTAACAACTGAAATTTTCATAAAAAACAAATCTGATTATGGATTTTGAAGAAAAAAAAAGGAAAGGGATGCGGATAAATGGAAAGGTGATAGAAAGAGAGAACAAAAATATCAATGATAGATGATTCCAATATGTATGGTCTATGAATCACCTCATAAAGGGCAGTGTGATAAAGCATTAATATTAATATATATAATAATATAAATAATAAAGAGCCCTGGGTTAATAGAAACTGAGGAGATTGACTCGGGAACAAATTTTGTTGGGAGCTCCGTTGCAGAGTTCAGGCCTAACCATTAATGGAGAAGCTATAGGAACGACGAAACCTGTGACTATATAAGATTCTACTATTAAAATATAAATAAAAGAAAAATGAATCCTAATGATTCATCGGGCGGGATGGCGGAACGAACCAAGAACAAATTGATTTACTCTGAGAGGTCATGGATTGATCCTACGAATGAAGCAGGAAAGAGTCAATATCCGCCCGCGAAACCCTTATTTATTTATTGTATTACAATACAATATTGTCTTGACTCGATAAGAGTAAAAAAAAAATAGGGATTCGTTATAAAAAATAAGCATTACCTATAAATATACACATCTAGCCATATATGGAACTTCCTATGTAATAAATGAAATATCAATAAATCCCATTACTTAGTTTAGTGTACTAATTATGAAATAGATGTGTATCTGTATCGAATCTTTTCATTCGCGAGGAGCTGGATGAGAGGAAACTCTCATGTCCGGTTCTGTAGTAGAGGTGGGATTAAGAAAAAACCATCAACTATAACCCTAAAAGAACTAGATTTCGTAAGCACCATAGAGGAAGAATGAAGGGAATATCTTATCGGGGCAATCAGATTTGTTTCGGCAGATACGCTCTTCAGGCACTTGAACCCGCTTGGATCACAGCTAGACAAATAGAAGCAGGGCGAAGAGCAATGACACGATATGCGCGTCGTGGTGGAAAAATATGGGTACGTATATTTCCAGACAAACCTGTTACAGTAAGACCTACGGAAACACGTATGGGTTCGGGGAAAGGATCTCCCGAATATTGGGTATCTGTTGTTAAACCAGACCGAATACTTTATGAAATGGGTGGAGTATCAGAAACTGTAGCCAGAGCAGCTATCTCAATAGCTGCGTGCAAAATGCCTATACGAACTCAATTTATTATTTCAGGGTAGGGATATAGAACTAAAGATAAACAAAAGGGGTATTGAGGATGAAAAAACAACCGCGGGTTAATTTATTTCTAGACAAACACTATTTCTTTTTTCCTCATTCTTTGCATTGAAATAACAGATTCAAATAAAAATGATATGATTCAACCTCAGACCCTTTTGAATGTAGCAGATAACAGCGGAGCTCGAGAATTGATGTGTATTCGAATCATAGGAGCTGGTAATCATCGATATGCTCATATTGGTGACGTTATTGTTGCTGTAATCAAAGAAGCAGTGCCCAATATGCCTCTAGAAAGATCAGAAGTAATTAGAGCTGTAATTGTACGTACATGTAAAGAACTCAAACGTGACAACGGTATGATAATACGATATGATGACAATGCTGCGGTTGTCATTGATCAAGAAGGAAATCCAAAAGGAACTCGAGTTTTTGGCGCGATTGCTCGGGAATTGAGACAGTTGAATTTTACTAAAATAGTTTCATTAGCTCCTGAAGTATTATAAATACTAGTGGATGAAACTATGATATAGTTATAGTAGGATATCTGAAATGGATTAAATTAGTAGATTGTGTTTCACGCATATACTTTTACTAATTAATAATTGAAATTGAATAATTCAAAATCAAAAAACATGTTGATTATATCAAAATGAAGAAGCACCAATAATTAGAATTCGTCATGGGCAGAGACGCTATTGCTGATATAATAACTTCTATAAGAAATGCTGACATGAGTCAAAATGGAACGGTTCGAATAGCATCCACTAATATCACCGAAAGCATTGTTAAAATACTCCTACGAGAAGGTTTTATTGAAAACGTTCGGAAACATCAGGAAAGTAACAAAGATTTCTTGGTTTCAACCTTGCGCCATAGAAGGACTAGTAAAGGAATATATAAAACTATTTTAAAACGTATCAGTCGACCTGGTCTACGAATCTATTCCAACTATCAAAAAATTCCTAAGATTTTAGGTGGAATGGGAATTGTAATTCTTTCCACTTCTCGAGGCATAATGACAGATCGAGAAGCTAGACTAGAAAAAATTGGAGGAGAAATTTTGTGCTATATATGGTGATCTTCCTCCGGTATCCTAGTTTGATCTCTAACTTCCTATTTGTGAAATAGAGAGGAAAAGTGAGTTATATAACTCTTCCTCCATTAGTTGATGATATTTCAAGGGGTTACCTGGATGAAAGAACAAAAATGGATTCATGAAGGTTTAATTACTGAATCACTTCCCAATGGTATGTTCCGAGTCCGTTTAGATTTAGATAATGAAGATCTTATTCTAGGTTATATTTCAGGGAGGATCCAACGCAGTTTGATACGGATACTGCCGGGAGATAGAGTCAAAATCGAAATAAGTCGGTATGATTCAACTAGAGGACATATAATTTATAGACTCCGCAACAAAGATTCGAGCGATTAGATGATTTTTTAAAACATTCCTTTGGTGAGAGATACAACTCAAAGCTAAAAAATAAAATACAAGAGACTTATTTTCTTCCAAGGAATAGATTCAAAATGAAGGTAAGGAGTGAGAAATATGAAAATAAGAGCTTCCGTTCGTAAAATTTGTGAAAAATGTCGACTGATCCGTAGGCGCGGACGAATTATAGTGATTTGTTCCAATCCGAGACATAAACAGAGACAAGGATAATCTTTCTTTTAGAAAATTTCTCAAAGAAGGGCCATGTAAAAATAAAGGATCTGTTTTAACATGAAATGGATATCTCCGTATCTTTCTGTATATTTCTGATTCCTATTTATGAGATGAAAAAATATGGCAAAACCTATACCAAAAATGGGTTCGCGTAGGAATGGACGTATTGGTTCACGTAAGAATGGACGTAGAATACCAAAAGGAGTTATTCATGTTCAAGCGAGTTTCAACAATACTATTGTAACTGTTACAGATGTACGAGGTCGGGTGGTTTCTTGGGCCTCCGCCGGTACTTCTGGATTCAAAGGCACAAGAAGAAAGACACCCTATGCTGCTCAAGCCGCCGCCTCAAACGCTATTCGTACTGTAGTTGATCAGGGTATGCAACGAGCAGAAGTTATGATAAAGGGTCCTGGTCTCGGAAGAGACGCAGCATTACGGGCCATTCGTAGAAGTGGTATACTATTAAGTTTCGTACGTGATGTAACACCTATGCCACATAATGGATGTCGACCTCCTAAAAAAAGACGTGTGTAAAAATAAGAATTAAACGGATTGCAAGAGAAATAAATGATTCAATGATCTGATCAAATAATAATATTTAGTATGGTTCGAGAGGAAATAGCAGGATCCACTCGAACACTACAGTGGAAATGTGTTGAATCAAGAGTAGACAGTAAGCGTCTTTATTATGGTCGTTTCATTCTGTCCCCGCTCATGAAAGGTCAAGCCGATACCATAGGTATTGCCATGCGAAGGGCTCTGCTTGGAGAAATAGAAGGAACATGTATCACACGTGCAAAATCTGAGAGGGTGCCGCATGAATATTCTACAATAGTAGGTATTGAGGAATCGGTACATGAAATTTTAATAAATTTGAAAGAAATTGTATTGAGAAGTAATCTGTATGGAGTTAGAGACGCATCCATTTGCGTCAGGGGTCCTAGATACGTAACCGCTCAAGATATCATCTCACCACCTTCCGTGGAAATAGTTGACACAACACAGCATATAGCTAACCTGACGGAACCAATCGATTTGCGTATTGGATTACAAATCAAGAGAGATCGCGGATACCGTATGAACCCCACAAATAACTCTCACGACGGAAATTATCCTATAGATGCTGTATCCATGCCTGTTCGAAATGCAAATCATAGTATTCATTCTTATGGGAATGGAAATGAAAAACAAGAAATCCT